GTATCAATATGGATGGAAATATTTAGTACATGAAATATCGATTTGCTAGATATATAAATAGATATATAAGATATAACTAATAAAACGGATCTTGTGTTCTGGAATTGGAATCAAAGAAAGATATTTAAAATGGCTCGTATGTTGTGACTTGGAATAAATGTTTCCCGGTAAAGGAAGGGAATAGTAATTTATTCATTCCTAATTTATTCCTATAGAACGTCTAGGAACAAGAAGATTAAATCGGATATATCGACAGATTCCCGCGTAGTCCAAAGAAAAAAAAGATCCAATTTCATCTCTATCGAATTTTAATATCAGAATAGTGGATATAATTATGATGCAATGGGTTAGGTCCACTTACTTTTTATTTTGTTGATTTCTAATCGATTTAATTGGAATAATGGAAAATAGGAAAGGAATAGTAATATTTGAAGATTTAACGAGACGACTTATCCTTACATTTATTATAATATTTAATATAAATTTATTATAATATTTAATATAATTTAATATTTATTTAAAATTATATTTATAAATTATATTATTTATTTAATAAAATTATATTATTTATTTAATAATTAATAATATATTTTTTATTTAATAATATATTTTATTTATTAAAATAGCAAATTTATAACCATACTATAATTAATTATAATGTTATAATTTTGATTATATATTAAAATATTAAATTATACGGTTTGTTACTTTTTTTTTATTACTTTATTACAAAGATCAACAATATCTTTATTCGCACTTCAAATATAAATACTACTGCCGGAGTTTTATGATTTATGAAAAAATCAAAGCCCCTTATCGGATTTGAACCGATGACTTACGCCTTACCATGGCGTTACTCTACCACTGAGTTAAAAGGGCTTGTTTGATCCAATTCCTGAATAAAGACACTATGAGTTTAGTATATATACTTATTATAATAGATGTACATAGATATATCTTATAATAAGTATAAGAGTTCATTCAGGAATGAAAAATTTTCTTTATCCAGTAAAAGTAAATTAAATAATTTAATATAATTTTTAAATAATTTAATATAGAGTATATAATATAGGTAAAATAAAACGGTTTATTGATATTGGATTTGATAAATATCAATACAATGAATTGTTTCAAGACTATCCTAATTGACATCATAACTAAATTCATTTGAGTGATACATGTATCCACTAATTTAACATAGATCCAAGATATTTCATTGAATCATTGATAAAGAGATTCGGATAAAGAGATTCGGATAAAGAGATTCGGCGTGGCCTTTGAACCAAACTTTTATCGAAAAAAATTGTATAGAAAGAATCGTGAAAGACGGAAAGATCCTTCGTATCGAGTCATACCATTCCATTATATTGACAATTTTAAAAAACTATTCATACTATGAACATAGTATGATGGCGGTCGTGCAAGTCTGCCCCCATCGTCTAGCGGTTCAGGACATCTCTCTTTCAAGGAGGCAGCGGGGATTCGACTTCCCCTGGGGGTAGGGTACTACGAAAGGAAGTTGATCGTGGATTATCAATAAGCCTGGAATTTATTCTTCCTGGGTCGATGCCCGAGCGGTTAATGGGGACGGACTGTAAATTCGTTGGCAATATGTCTACGCTGGTTCAAATCCAGCTCGGCCCAATAATTTGCCGATCCGCCATGAAATGATATAATATAACCCATTTGTTGCTCTCCAGAAATGCCCGATCCCCCAATCCCAATACGGAAGAAATCCATTTTATGATATATCTATACCACTATTTATTTACTCTCTTTTTACAAGAAATTCTGATCTTGCTAATGATCTAGATTCATATCAGGATCCGTAACTATAAAGTAAAGTTTAAGGAAAAGAGTAAATAAAAAAAAACTTTTTTGATTGAACGAGTGATTATCCAATTGATTTGGCAATAACGAAAGGATTACTAGTAATACCGGCTGCTCTCACTAAAGTACATATACATATGGGTATCGATATATCACACTCGCAGCTCTGTTACAACACGCCCTTTCTAATCGAAATTGAAAGGGTTAGAATGAAATCATAAAAATATGTATACTTTATTTTATTATGGTATTTACTTGGGATTGTAGTTCAATTGGTCAGAGCACCGCCCTGTCAAGGCGGAAGCTGCGGGTTCGAGCCCCGTCAGTCCCGACGAATCCAAATCCAATAAAAAACTATATCAATTCATCTCTCTATTTTTTGTGAAAAGAAGTCCAAATAACATAATTTAATTCCCAACAGTGATCCCTCTTCTTTTTTTCTTTTTCGTTTCACATTTATCATCAACCAAATGGGGAATTTCCATTTCTTCGACTAGTACCGATTCGATTGATGGGAGAGAGGCATATGTGGATTAGTACAATTATTATATTATTAGCATCAGATTCAGGATTCCACGGGATACCGTACTGTACTGGGTCTGGCTTTTTCAATTACTCCCGATCTGTGAAATATGAAATAGAGTAGAGTATTGTATGTTTCCCGGGAGTACATACATAAATGGAATTTGTACAATATAAAAAAAATTGAACATAGTTACTGTGTATAGAATAGTATAGAATACTTTTTTTTTAAGATTAAAATAAAAGTATATCCTTTTCGGGCCCTATTTTGTGTAACCTCAATTTCAAATTTTACTAATTTGAAATAATCTATCTCATTCAAATTTCGCATTGAGCTTTTGATATATGCGTCCCATTACTAATCCAATGAAAGAGGATATTCAAAAAATAAAGATCAAACAAGGATCACTTTTTTATTAGCGAGGTAATGAATTTTTTTTTTTATAAGGGTTTTTCCTTGAAAGAACAAACTTTTTAAATTTATATATAAATATATAAAAAAATAGTTAATTTGATGGAATATTCGATTTTTTTATACCGGAATTTGTACTCGTCTTTATCATACTTCTTTTGTTTTCCAAGAAGATTGGATCATTAAAAAAAGGAGTTTATAACTTAGCTCCTTCCTTTTTTTTCATTGAGCTTCTATTGTTTGTTGGGGTTTGTTTCGAACCAATGGTAAGTGGAAAGGCGGTTAGATGATACTTCATCAGATGATTGTACAAAGAGGGCGGTAGGTTATAGAAAAGAAAGAATGGAAAAGAATGATAAATAAATAAAGGAATTATTGATTGTATCGGGAATCAAATTTTGAGTTCAGTATGGATAAAAGATCATCCTATGTTATACTATTCAATTCTTGACGATGAATCGATTTGATAGCTCCGATATTGTTATTCATGATATTGATCCGATTCGATATCATCGAGATGTAATGCATCCCATTGAATTTACAGGCGAAAGATTTATTATCTCTATGGGATTAACTCCCGAGTTATTGCGAATTAAAGAAAAATTAAACAATGAGATTATGGAAGTAAATATTCTCGCATTTATTGCTACTGCACTGTTTATTCTAGTTCCTACTGCTTTTTTACTTATAATATACGTAAAAACAGTCAGCCAAGGTGATTAATTTGAATTAAACTTGATTTTTTATTTCTTATCAATAATTGCAGAGAAGAAAAGGATAAAAATTTCGCGTCTTAAATGAAATGGGCAGACTAGAATCAGTCGTATTCTATGAGATACAATAGTATGGTAGAAAGATTCAGATATTTCTTTCTACCATACTATCTAGTATTGTTATTGTAGTGTATAAAGTTGTATTGTAATGCGGGTTAATTTAATATAGATTAATATAGATCAATCTACAATAGTATCGTCATATTCCTTTTCTATATATATAGAAATCGATTTAATTACGTATATATAATATATATATAGTGATAATGTATATTCTATAGTATCCCAATTCTATTTCTTTGCTTTATCTATTTGTATTTAATTTGTGTTGATTTCAATTAAATTAATTTGAAATAATCGAAAGCTACTTTTACGATTAGAATTCCTAGATTTCTGATTATTTTCAATATGAATCCCGATCGAAAGAATCAATGACTTCTTCGATGGGTATAATAAAATAATCTTTTAGTTAGCATTCCCGACGAAGAAGTCATTGATTGAGGAGTTGACAAATGATCCATGGGAACTTCTTCGGATTTCGAAAAGGATTAGTAAAACTCGTCGACTTTTAACGTTTGAACCATGATATGGGTTCAATAAAACAAGCAAAACATAAATAAAATTTCTAAAATAGTAAAACTAAAACAAGCGGCGCAATATGTGACTCGCCCAAGACAATATTTTAGGATGTGCAGTATCTCGTTGGACAACTACTATGTTGTTTCCCAATGTGTATCCACGTAATGGAATAACCGAATTTTTTTCTCTTTGATCTTTGAACAGTAAAGAGGTAAACAAAATAAAAAAAAAAAAAGTTACGTTCTTCCTCATGGTCCATATCTAACTTTGGTAAGAGTCAGTTCATCGAAATAGAAAATTTATGAAGAATTCAGTTGGAATAAATTTCCTACCATTTGTATTCCTTTTACTTTTTTTACTTTCAAAATACGAACACGGAAATAATTGAAATATTTCTTTGATTGAAAGAGTATTCTTCATATATATTTATTATTCATAGAATACATTACTCAACTAAAATCCAAGAGAATTTCGAAATGAAGATATTTTTCATTTCTATTTCAATTTAAAAATAAAATTTTAAATTGAAATAGTGAAATTTTAAATAAAAAAAAACTTTGCCGAACGATCTATAAAAAAAAGTGATACTGTTTAGTTCCTAAACTCAATTAGTAGTACTTCTAGAGTCCACTCCTTCCCCATACTACTAGTGAAAGGGAAAACGTAAAGACTACCATTAAAGCAGCCCAAGCGAGATTTACTATATCCATGTGAATTATGTCCTCTATCTCTATGAAGGAATTATTCAATTATTGTTCACTAATAAATAATAGGGGAATTACTGGCGCAGAGTCAAAAAGTTATTCTGACCCAACACCGTTGATGAAACAATCCAATAAATCCAATTATAACAAGTTCTTATACGATTTCTAGTATAATTAGAA